CTCCCAATCATAATAAATTTGTCCACTACCTCGCCTGAACCTAAGCAAAAGAAAAAGAGATCTAAGAGACAGACCCGAATAAAGAAAAACATAGTAATTTTTGACGAATTAGGAAGAAAAAATATTTTTTATTTTGATATCAAGAAGAATCGACACAAGAAAAAGGCTTTTTTGCATTTTTCTTGTGCCGAATAGAGGATTAAGAAGACCCAAAATTCCTCCGAAAAGGAAGAAATCCTTTTATTGTTCTTGCCTTTGCCTTGGATTCGATTCTCTTCTTTTCTTTTGCATGAGATAGAAATGAGGAATTCCAGACATCTTGTAAGCAAAAAAGGTCTCGTAAACAAAAAACAGTTTAAACAAAAAAAGGATTTCCAAAATAGATCATAGATAATTCTAGCAATTGCCAATAAATGAAGGCTTTTTACCAACTTGATGGTAAGAAAAGAAATACCGGGACCTAGAAATTCATTTCGTACAACTGAACCTTTTCAAACTGTTTCTTTTTGAGAACCAAAAAAACTTGTGCCAAAATAACGGATGCGAAGAAGAACAAAAGACCTTGGACGCGTAATGGATCCTGAAGCACTATTTCTGCATCCCCCTGACCAAAACCTCCCACATTAGGATTGCTTGTTAATGGTTGATCAAGCTTGATGGATTCCCCCTCTGAAACAAGAAGTTCTGGCCCAGGAGGTATAGTATCAATCACTTGGCGTCCATCTGATGCATCAACTATGGATATTTCATACCCCCCTTTTTCTTTACGTAGTATTTTTCTTACTAGACCTGTTGAGGTAGCATTATAGACTGTATTGTTACTCTTGCTACCATCAGGATAGATCTGTCCTCTTCCTCGGTTTCCCCCTACATATATGGGATATTTTAAGAAATGAGCATCTTTCTTCGTAGCGGGATCAGGGGAAAGAATAGGAAAGACAATTTCACTATATTTCTTACCGGGAACAGGGCCTATCACAAGAATATTTTTTTTATCGGGACGATAACTCTGAAAAGAGAGATTTCCTATCTTTTCTTTCAACTCAGGGGAAATACGGTCGGGCGGCGCTAATTCGAATCCCTCAGGCAAAATAAGAACAGCACCCACATTCAACTGTCCCTTTTTTCCATTAGCAAGAACTTGTTTCAATTGCATATCATAAGGAATTCGAAGAACTGCTTCAAATACAGTATCGGGAAGCACTGCTTGGGGAACTTCAATATCCACAGGCTTGCTAGCTAAATGGCAATTGGCACATACAATTCGTCCAGTTGCTTCTCGTGGGTTTTCATAACCCTGCTGCGCAAAAATGGGATATGCATTTGAAATGGATGTCTTAGTTATTACGTATATCATGATCGATACAGAAATCGATCGAGTCATCTGTTCCTTTACCCAAGAAAAAGTATTTCTATTTTCCATGTCCAATCGAGGATCCCTGAATTTCTACAATAAATTAGATAGGTAGCTAAGTTAATTTAGTTCCCTATACACGAGTCTGTTGTCATTCTACTGCAATAGTTGTACTGGAATGATGAATACCTTAAGCAGGTAGAAATAGAAATAATTTTGCTAAAATGGGAAAGGGCTTTCTTTAGAAAGAAAGAAGCTAATTCTATTAATATCAGGAACAGGAAATTGAATGAATTTATGCTTCACTAATTGAATGATAAATGACTACAAGCGAAGGAGATAGACGGTTTAAACAAAAAAATACCCAAAATTTCAAACATGTATCTAGAATTACTGGAAAACTACAAACAAAAATAGTGAAAATTAGCTCATTAGGAGCCCATCCAAAATCGTTGTAGACCCAACGAATTACTAGTTCCCAACCGCGGGTGGAGTGAAATCCAACAAAAAAATCAGTAACTAAAAGAATAAAAAAAGCTTTTATTGAGTCATTCAAGTTATAGAAGAATTCCTGAACCCAAGAATTAAAAATGACAAGTTCCTCTTTACTCAGAAAAAAAGAACCACTTAGAATAGCCAAACATATTATATTTGTCGAAAAATGCAAAATTATATGGAGATGATCCTCATTATCCATTTTGACCAATTGTATTATTTCCTTGTGTATCCCTATAGGAGGTTTTTGTGCATGTGTCTTTAGTTTCTCTTTTATCATATCGTCCAAGAGAGAAAGTTCTTCTAATTCTATGAATCTTTCTAGAATCCTTTTCTCTTGAATATCAGTTAAGAGAGTTTCGGATTGCCGGGTATTCCACCAATTTTTAATCCAAAGTTCCAGACATTTGTTAAATGAGAAAGAGACCCCCCAGGGCAAAAGTACGATAAATACAAGATATAGTAAAGAAGGCAATGCTTTCTTTTTTTTCATTTTGGATCTCTAAATTGAGTTGTTAATGAACCCGCTCCATTCGCTGACTCTATTTCATTCCCTGACTCCATATGATAATATGATATGTCTTTTTCTTTGAAGCAAAAACTCTATAGCAAGGTTTGCTACCCTGTATTTGTTCTTCTTTTTTGTATATTAGTGGAATTTCATTGCATTGGGTTCTTTCTTAGATCTAGATGGAGTGGAATAGTGAAATAGAAAAAAAATGGGTACTCAAAATACTTCAATTGGTACGCGCAAGAAATAGGCCAATTCGGCAGCTTTTTGTTCCATTTCTCGTGGAGTAAAAAACTTCTCATCAGTACGAGTCAAGGGAATGACCCCCTGGCCCCGGATTTCCATATAAAGGATACGACGAGGAGAAAGACCCTCTTTAACCTGAATTCTAATTGATTGGATATCCCGCATAAGGAATTGAAGGAAGACGCGACGTTTTATTCCAGGGAATCCCCAACGAAAAATGCACACTATTCCCTCTTTTCTATCAAATCGGTCATAACCACTCCCTACATTCCATAAAATAGTACACCACAAGTAGGAGCTAATGAATAGACCCGCGATTCCGTAGAAAGACATCACGACCCCCTGTGGAAAAAAAAGAATTTCTTGAGATGGAAGTATAGATATAATATTCTTACCAAAATAACTGGAAACCCCAACTGATAAGAATCCTATTGAACCTAGAAAAAGAATACAGGCCCAGAAAAAATTACCCCTTTTTCGAGAACCTTTTAGAAGTTCTACCCATACGTGTTCTGATCGCCAATTCATATTAGATATACTAAATTCAGCAGTGGTCAATTGAAATTGAGAGAATAAGCTAAATAATTTTGACTTTATTTTTTTGATTCTGAAATCATCTTCAGCAACTAGTACTCCTGTGAAATAATAGGTTAGATACATTGACTTTCTATTCAAAAAATATTTGTTGATTCAATTAAAAGAAAATTCGCTATACCCGGCTCCGCATATTAATGCATTTATGCTCGTAGCCTATATCTGCATTCATTCCATAGCGGTTTTTCATTTGTGTGTAGAAAGAGCCACATATCCTACCATATGATATTACTTACACTAAAAATACTAGACAATCTTATTTTTTTGCACATAAAGAAATAAAGAAGCCATTGCAATTGCCGGAAATACTAAGCCTACTAAAGGCACGAAAATAGAAGGTAAGTTTAAATCCGTCATAGAATTAGGTGTCTCAATTCAAATTTACTATTTCTATCTATTCCAAAATATCTGAAGATTCTTATGAATTCTTATGATATAATTAAGTATATCTATTATAAGGAATATTGACTATTGTATTTTTTAGTTTGCAAAATATGAAAGGAATAGATTGTAAAATAAAAAAATTGTAAAAAAGGAGAACTAATTAAAAAGATTTGATTTTTCTTTTCCCACCCTCATGGCCTTTCTATCCTTCTAATTGAATTTTAGGATTAAAAAGAAAGCGGCTAGAATTGACTTCTAGCATACATACTCCTCTAGAAGCGCATACAATAATGCGTGGTAAAAAGGGAAAAATAGTATATTCAATCAAAATCAAAAGGCAAATTATCTTTATCTTATTTAATATTTAATACGGATTCCATACTACCTATCCTATCCTCTTATACTTTTTAAGTTGATATACCACCCAAAAAGGGTATAAAAATGCCGGGTAGAGTTAGTTTTTCGACGAAGACCCGTGCCGTGCAGCGAAGTCCTGTTAGTAAGACCCCGTGCAAGGATGCTTTATAAAAGAATATTATTCCGAATACTCCTCTGCACACATATAGTAAGTAGCATTGGGATTCCGCATCTTTTTTTGTTTTATTTCTTTATTGTATTATACCTTTATATATTCTAGATATATAGAATAGACTAATCTCAATTTGTCAAGTCTCATGATCGTATCATGATCTATTTTTATTCGGCTCAATCTTTTTCTAAAAAAAGATTGAGCCGAATAAAGAAGAATTACTGCATTTCGTAACTTTTTTTTTTTTCTCTTTTTATTTCGTTTATTTTTTATTTAGACCTTCTTTCTTTATATTTAATTTTATCTAGTTATCAATAGTATCTACCGGCTCGAACTCGAATTTGATCGCCTTCCATACTTCACAAGCTGCGGCTAGTTCAGGACTCCATTTGCAAGCTTCTCGGATAATTTCATTACCTTCACGAGCAAGATCGCGTCCTTCGTTACGAGCTTGTACACAGGCTTCTAAAGCCACTCGATTAGCTGCTGCACCAGGTGCATTTCCCCAAGGATGTCCTAAAGTTCCTCCACCAAATTGTAATACGGAATCATCCCCAAAGATTTCGGTCAAAGCTGGCATATGCCAAACATGAATACCACCTGAAGCTACCGGTATAACACCTGGCATGGATACCCAGTCCTGAGTGAAAAAGATACCGCGAGCACGATCTTTTTCAATAAAATCATCGCGCAATAAATCAACAAAACCTAAAGTCATTTCGCGTTCCCCTTCTAACTTACCTACTACTGTACCTGAGTGGATATGATCTCCCCCAGACATACGCAATGCTTTAGCTAATACACGGAAATGCATACCATGATTTTTCTGTCTATCAATAACTGCATGCATTGCACGGTGAATGTGAAGAAGTAGGCCATTGTCGCGGCAATAATGAGCCAAACTAGTATTTGCGGTGAATCCACCAGTTATGTAGTCATGCATTACAATAGGAACTCCTAATTCTCTCGCAAATACAGCTCTCTTAATCATTTCTTCACATGTACCTGCAGTCGCATTCAAGTAATGCCCCTTAATTTCACCGGTTTCGGCCTGTGCTTTATAAATAGCTTCGGCACAAAAGACAAAACGGTCTCTCCAGCGCATAAATGGTTGTGAGTTTACGTTTTCATCATCTTTGGTAAAATCAAGTCCACCACGTAGACACTCATAACACGCTCTACCGTAATTTTTTGCAGATAATCCCAATTTTGGTTTAATAGTACATCCCAATAAAGGACGACCATACTTGTTCAACTTATCTCTTTCAACTTGGATACCATGAGGCGGGCCTTGGAAAGTTTTTGCATAAGCAGGGGGAATTCGTAGATCCTCCAGACGTAGAGCACGTAGGGCTTTGAAACCAAATACGTTACCGACAATGGAAGTAAACATGTTAGTAACGGAACCCTCTTCAAATAAGTCTAATGGATAAGCTACATAACAGATCCATTGGTTGTCTTCCCCAGCAACAGGCTCGATGTGATAGCATCGTCCTTTGTAACGATCAAGACTGGTAAGTCCATCAGTCCAAACAGTTGTCCATGTACCAGTAGAAGATTCGGCAGCTACTGCAGCCCCTGCTTCTTCCGGCGGAACCCCAGGCTGAGGAGTTACTCGGAATGCTGCCAAGATATCAGTATCCTTGGTTTCATACTCCGGGGTGTAGTAAGTCAATTTATAATCTTTAACACCAGCTTGAAATCCAACACTTGCTTTAGTTTCTGTTTGTGGTGACATAAGTCCCTCCCTACAACTCTTGAATTAAGAATTCTCACAATAACAGGGTCTACTCGATGCTAATTAGGCGTAAATCCAACTTTAGCAAAAATATCGTAAAACAAACAAGGATATTCCATTAATATAATAAAAACTCATTAAAGAAAATTGAGGGCATACTTAAGTTAATGAATATGTTTTATTCATATATACTGTGTACACCCTGTGTATGTTCTATTCTATAGAAATTCCACTATAGGAATTCGATAGGAATTGAGTTGTTGTTATGGTAAGTTAACATGGTTCATTATTAAACCATGGATTTGATTTACCAAATCCTTCATTATTGTATACTCTTTGATAGATATAGCGCAACCCAAATCAATCCCTAATCCTTATTTTACAAATTATTAATAGGCCCCTTTCTTATTTTGACTGCAAATACCTAACTAAATACTAAGAAAATTCTCTGTTGACAGCAATCTATGCTTCACAGTAGTATATATTTTGTATATCGAAGTCCTAGATAGGAAAGTAGAGTAGGCACAGATCCTCCACAAAAGGCAAAGTTTATATGAAAAAAAAAGATTGATTGAATTTTCCAACGGACTCATTCCATGAGTAAACGATTGAATGGGATTCGCTTGGGCAACGAAATAAAGTCCTGGTCCCCTTTTCTCTCTTATTGAATTAACTAATTCATTTTCTCTTTACTTTTGGATTTTTGGATATTTTTTAAGATTTGATTTGGCATTATTCAACAAGAAAAAAAGAAAAATTTCGACAAATTTTTTTTTTATTATATGATAATTATGAGAACCAATCCTACTACTTCTCGTCCCGGGATTTCCACAATTGAAGAAAAAAGTACAGGTCGTATCGATCAAATTATTGGACCCGTGCTGGATGTCACTTTTCCCCCGGGCAAGTTACCTTATATTTATAACGCTTTGGTAGTCCAGAGTAGAGACACTGCCGATAAGGAAATTCATGGGACGACTTGTGAGAAACAACATAATGTGACTTGTGAGGTACAACAATTATTAGGAAATAATCGAGTTAGAGCTGTAGCTATGAGTGCTACAGATGGGTTGATGAGAGGAATGGAAGTGATTGACACGGGAGCTCCTCTCAGTGTTCCGGTTGGTGGAGCTACTCTCGGACGAATTTTCAACGTTCTTGGGGAGCCTGTTGACAATTTAGGTCCTGTAGATAGTAGTGCGACGTTTCCTATTCATAGATCTGCACCTGCCTTTATCGAGTTAGATACGAAATTATCCATCTTTGAAACAGGTATTAAGGTCGTCGATCTTTTAGCTCCTTATCGACGTGGAGGAAAAATAGGACTATTCGGGGGGGCTGGAGTAGGTAAAACAGTACTCATCATGGAATTAATCAATAACATTGCTAAAGCTCATGGGGGCGTATCCGTATTTGGTGGAGTAGGGGAACGGACTCGTGAAGGAAATGATCTTTACATGGAAATGAAGGAATCCGGAGTAATTAATGAAAAAAATATTGAGGAATCAAAGGTAGCTCTAGTGTATGGCCAAATGAATGAACCACCGGGAGCTCGTATGAGAGTTGGTTTAACTGCCCTAACTATGGCGGAATATTTCCGAGATGTTAATAAGCAAGACGTGCTTTTATTCATCGATAATATCTTTCGTTTTGTTCAAGCAGGATCGGAGGTATCCGCTTTATTAGGGAGAATGCCCTCCGCAGTGGGTTATCAACCTACTCTTAGTACAGAAATGGGTTCTTTACAAGAAAGAATTGCTTCTACTAAAAAGGGATCCATAACTTCGATTCAAGCAGTTTATGTACCCGCGGACGATTTGACTGACCCTGCTCCTGCCACAACATTTGCACATTTGGATGCTACTACTGTACTTTCCAGAGGATTAGCTTCCAAGGGTATTTATCCAGCAGTAGATCCTTTAGATTCAACCTCAACTATGTTACAGCCTCGGATCGTTGGCAACGAACATTATGAAACTGCCCAAAGAGTTAAGGAAACTTTACAACGTTACAAAGAACTTCAGGACATTATTGCTATTCTTGGGTTGGATGAATTATCGGAGGAGGATCGTTTAACTGTAGCAAGAGCAAGAAAAATTGAGCGTTTCTTATCACAACCATTCTTTGTGGCAGAAGTTTTTACCGGTTCCGCAGGAAAGTATGTTGGTCTTGCAGAAACTATTAGGGGATTTCAACTAATCCTTTCCGGAGAATTAGATGGCCTACCCGAACAGGCTTTTTATTTGGTAGGTAACATCGATGAAGCTAGCACGAAAGCTATAACCTTAGAAGAGGAGAACAAATCGAAGAAATGAAATTAAATCTTTATGTACTGACTCCTAAGCGAATTATTTGGGATTGTGAAGTGAAAGAAATCATTTTATCCACTAATAGTGGCCAAATTGGCGTATTACCAAACCACGCCCCCATTAACACAGCAGTAGATATGGGTCCTTTGAGAATACGCCTCCTCAACGACCAATGGTTAACGGCGGTTCTGTGGAGCGGTTTTGCGAGAATAGTTAATAATGAGATCATCATTTTAGGAAATGATGCGGAGCTGGGTAGTGATATTGATCTGGAAGAAGCTCAACAGGCACTTAAAGTAGCCGAAGCTAACTTGAGTAAAGCTGAGGGTACGAAAGAATTGGTTGAAGCGAAGCTAGCTCTCAGACGAGCTAGGATACGAATTGAGGCTGTCAATTGGATTCCCCCATCCAATTGAAGACAATCCAATGGTTTATAGTTGATACAAAGAAAAAGGGAATAGGGGTAGAAAAAGTTATTAGATAGAGAAGTGAAGTAAGTCCAATGCTATCTAATAACTTTTCTACCTACTTACCTACTATTGGATTTGAACCAATGACTCCCGCCGTATGAAAGCAATACTCTAACCACTGAGTTAAGTAGGCAATTTATCACCACAAAGGAAGACTCATTACTTCGATCGATTATATATTGAATAATTTTTCTAAGCAATACCACTTCGTTATTGGTTTGTTATATACTAAACAGATACAGATCAAAGGGATATCCTCTGGCATTAGAGAGTATTCATCTTGACAAGAAATTATCTATATGTTAAGATATCTCTGATAAGGGCTATAGCTCAGTTCGGTAGAGCAACTCGTTTACACGTGCGCCAATGCTTTTCAAAGGAGCTTATTATGCAATGAACATAATGGATCTTATTGCAAAATCAATGTCTTACTTCATAGATTCGACAGAATAGGAGAACAGTAGCCTGACAAACAGTCGGTTCAGTCCGATTCAGGTGCCAATTCAGGTGCCTAATCAAATAGAACCCCTATGGATTTGCTGGTTGATAAGGTAAATATCTAACCCACTAAATGCTAGGCGTAATGAGGATAAGGGCCTCCAAAAGATTTCTTTTCGTTCTATGAACTTTAAGGTGTATGAAGTCTCATAGTTCACTCTTGCAGTGGAACGATAGAGACTCCATTTCACTTAGGTTGATTTAATTTAGGCCGGAGGCAGACCTAAGTCAAGGTAATCCTCCTTTGAAACACTTTGGTATTGCTCCTAGATAGATCATAATACAAATAATCAATCAGAGCACAGGGAGCCATCTCATTATCTTTATGTTTCCGTAAAGAAAAACTATGGTGGACTAACTGATTTTTAAATCAGTTTATGAAAGAGCCCAATGCATAAAAATGCATGTTGGGTCTTTGAAACAGTTCGAATCATTTCGATAATAATCCGTTTGATCTGTTTTACCGAGAAGGTCTACGGTTCGAATCCGTATAGCCCTAATATGTCTTTTTTTTTTCTATTTTTAGCATAGAGGTAAAAGCATTACCAACGAATTATTATGAAATTAATAGAAAGAAGGATCCCGTCCTCCTTCAAATAGGATATCTCTATACTTCCCTATAATAACTGCAATAATTTTCTCCATCTTGCGAATTACTACCTTGTTTTAAGTATATTTAGTACTTTGCTTATATTTACATTATCTAAATTGATCCACTTTAAATAGAAAAAATAAAGTAAAGATTAAATAAGAAAACAGAATATTCTGTCTCATAGTTCTGAAATATCGTTTTTTTATAGTATTACTTCTCATTATTTTTATAGTATTACTTCTCATTATACTGCATAGATTAGTCCTTCTATCTTAATTAG